CATGTACAAGTGATGGGAAACAAAAAATATCCTTTATGTATCCTCCTAGTTTATCGACATTTTCAGAAATGCTAGAACGAAGAATTTCTTTGTACATAAGAGAAAAAATATATGACGAAAATCTTTCTAATTCTTGGATTTATACCAATGAAAAAAAAAAGTTAAATTTGAATAATGAATTGATAAATCGAATAAAAATTATAGAAAAAAATGAGGGATCTCCTAGTCTGGATAGGCTTGAAAAAAGAACCATATTATGCGATGATGAGAATAAAAAAAAATGCTTGCCAAAAGCATATGATCCTTTTTTCAACGGACCTTGTCGAGGAACACGAAAAAAACTCTATTCACATGCAATCATGAATCATTTAATTACTTATACAAATACAGAAGATTTAGTAGAAATTTTTTGGATAAATAAGATTCATGATCTACTTCTTAATGATTCCTTAGGAATTTACCGTCAATCATTTTTAAAAAAAACGGAAAAGTCCTTCATCTCAATTGATGAATTATCTTCTGAGTGCGGACACATTTTAAATTTTGAAAAATGTCCTTTATTGACAGAAGCAAAAATAATTGATTCAGAAAGTCAAGCAAAATCTTTGCAATTTGTATTCGATGTAATTACAAAAGATCAAAAAACAAAGAAAAAGAAAGATATTGGAATTAAAATAAAAGAAGTCAGTAAAAAGGTGTCTAGATGGTCATACAAATTAACCGAGGATTTGTTGGAAGAAGAGGAAAAAGAAAATGAAGAAGAATTAGAAGAAGAAGAGCATGAGATTCATTCAAGAAGAGCCAAACGTGTTGTAATTTATAACGATAATGATCAAAATACCAATTCTATTTCTAGTACTAAGAATGCTAGTAACAATGAGAAAAATGATAATAAAACGGAAGAGGAAGAGGAAGAGGAAGAGAAAGAGGAAGAGAAAGAGGAAGAGAAAGAGGAAGAGAAAGAGGAAGAGGAAGAGAAAGAGGAAGAGAAAGAGGAAGAGAAAGAGGAAGAGAAAGAGGAAGAGGAAGAGGAAGAGGTAGCTCTGATACGTTACTCCCAACAATCGTGTTTTCGTCGCAATCTAATCAAAGGATCCATGCGCGCTCAAAGACGTAAAACAGTTATTTGGGACCTCTTTCAAGTAAATGCGCATTCCCCACTTTTTTTGGACCGTATAGACAAAACATCTTTTTTTTATTCTTTTCATATTAATGAAATGAAGAATCTTATTTTGAGGAATTGGATGGGTAGAGAACGAGAATCTGAATTTAAAATTTTAGATTCCCATTTTGAAAATGAAGAGACAAAAGAAGAAAAGGATAAAAAAGAACGTATAGAAATATCAGAAGCTTGGGATACCTTTGTATTTATTCAAGCAATAAGAGGTTTAATGTTAGTAATCCAATCTTTTTTTAGAAAATACATTATATTGCCTTCATTTATAATAGCTAAAAATATTTTACGTACGTTATTATTTCAATTCCCCGAGTGGTACGAGGATTTGAAGGAATGGAATAGAGAAATACATATTAAATGCACCTATAATGGTGTTCAATTATCAGAAACAGAATTTCCCCAAGATTGGTTAACAGACGGCATTCAGATAAAGATTCTATATCCTTTCTGTCTAAAACCTTGGCGAAAAGCTAAGGTACGATCTCATCATAGAGATCGAGGAGATTCAAAATATAAAAACAAAAAATTTTGTTTTTTAACAGTCTGGGGAATGGAAGCAGAACTTCCCTTTGGTTCTCCCCGAAAACGACCTTCTTTTTTTGAACCTATTTATAAAGAACTCAAAAAAAGAAATAGAAGGGTAAAAAATAAGATTTTACAAGTTATAAACTTTTTGAAGGAAAGAATAAAATCCTTTATATTTATAAAAGTTAGAAAAGAAAAAACAAAATGGGTCACTAAAATATTTATAGTTATCAAACTCATAATGCAAAAATTGGAAAAAATAAATCCAATTTTTTTATTTGAGTTGAGGAAAGAAAAAGTATATGAAATGAAGGAAAACGAAAAAGATTTACAAAAAAATAAAAAGATTCTTCGCGAATCATCTGTTCGAATTCGACCAAAAAATTGGTTAAATTATTCACTAATAGAAAGAAGAATGAAAGATCTTTCTGATAAGACAATAAAAATCAGGAATCAAATAGAACGAAACGAAAAAGAAAAAAAAAAAGATATAGTTCTAATTTATGATAATAAAAGGCCGGAATCTTTGAAAATCTTCAAAAGGAAAAATATCCGATTAATGCGTAAATCGCACTACTTTATAAAATCATTCATTGAAAAAATATACATAGATATTTTACTATGTACCATTAGCATTCCTAAGATCAATGCACAACTTTTCTTTAAATCAAAAAAAAATATCTTTAATAAATCCATTTACAACAATAAAAGAAATAAAGAACAAGAAGGAATTGATGAAACAAATAAAAATACAATGAAGTTTCATTTTGGTTTGACTAGAAAAAAGTTGTTTTCAAATACTTATAGTACTGAGAATAGGAATCCAAATTCCGATACTTATTGGAACTTATCTTCCATATCTCAAGCATATGTATTTTACAAATTATCACAAACCCAATTACTTAATAAGGATCGCTTGAGACCTGTATTTCAATATAAAGGAAACTCTCCTTTTTTTAAGGAAAAATTAAAAGACTCTTGTATGATAATGATACACGGAATATTTGATTCCAAATCAAGACATAATAAAATTCATTCGTATGTAATGAACGAATGGAAAAACTGGTTAAAAGGTCATTATCAATACGATGCATCTCAAAAAAAATGGTCTCGATTAGTAACTAAAGAATGGCGAAATAGAATCAATCAACGCTGTATGATTCAAAACCAAAACAAGGAATCAATCCAATTGGATTTATATAAAAAATACCAATTCATTCATTCCATGAAAAAAAATAACTATGCAGCGGATTCTTTTATGAGTCAAAAAGAAAAATGGAAAAAAAATCACAGATATGATCTTTTATCATATAAATACATAAGTCCTCCTAATTCATATATTTCTGGATCAACATTAGAATTTGAAATAAACGGGGATCGAGAAATTCCATATCATTTCAATACATCGAAACCCGAATCATTTTATGTATTAGTAAGTATACCTAGTAATAATTATCTAGAAAAAGGATATATTATTGATAGGAATAGAAATTTGGATAGAAAATATTTTGATTGTAGAATTCCTCATTTTTGTTTTAGAAAGAATATTGAGATCTGGACCAATGCACATATTGGCATGACGATTCATAAAAATACTAAGACTGAAATTAAAAATTTAAAAAAAATGAAAAAAAAAGATCTTTTTTCTACTACGGTTCGTCAAGACATCAAACCATGCAATCAAAAAAGAAACTTTTTTGATTGCATGGGAATGCATCAAGAGGGGTTCTCTGATACTGCATCAAATCATAATACTATATCCAATCTCGAATCTTGGTTCTTCCCAGAATTTGTGCAACTTTTTAACATATATAAGATTCAACCTTGGATCATTCCAATCAAATCACTCTTTTTTCATTTTAATAAAAATGAAAAAATAAATATAAATACAAAGAAAAATCCTCATGAATCGTCTAATAAAAAAGATCTTGAATTAGTAAATTACAAGCAGGAAGAACAAGAACAACAGGATCAAGGAAATCTTATATCGAATCTACGAAAACAAGAGAATAAAAAAGCTGTTGAAGAAGATTACGCAAGATTAGACATAGAAATTAAAAAGGGTAGAAAAAAAAAAATAAATAAATATAAGAGAAAAAAACAAACGGAACTAGATTACTATTTGAAAAAATATTTCCTTTTTCAATTAAGATGGGCTGATCCCTTGAATCAAAGAATAATGAACAATATTAGGGTATATTGTCTCCTACTTAGACTGATAAACCCAAAGGAAATTACCATATCCTCGATTCAAAGAGGTGAAATAAATCTAGACGAAATGCTAATTCAAAAGGAGCTAGTTCTTACAGAATTGATAAGAAAGGGAATATTTATTATTGAACCAATTCGTCTATCTATAAGAAGGGACGGAAAATCTATTGTATATCAAACTATGGATATTTCATTGGTTGAGAAGAAGAAGCACCAAACAAATAGAAAATACGCAAAAAAAAGACATATTGAGAAAGAGGGGTTTGAAAAATCCATTCCACGATACAGCCACTTATTTTTTAGTGAAGACAAAAATCATTATGATTTCCTTATTCCTGAAAATATTCTATCTCCTAGGCATCGGAGAGAATTTAGAATTCTAATTTGTTTCAATTCACGGAATTGGAATGTTTTGGATAGAAATCCAAGATTTTGCAATGAAAAGAAAATAAAAAACTGTGGACAATTTTTGAATCAGAACAAGCATATTAACACCGATGCAAAAAATTTAATTAAATTCAAATTGTTTCTTTGGCCCAATTATCGATTAGAAGATTTAGCTTGTATGAATCGTTATTGGTTTGATACCAATAACAGCAGTCGTTTCAGTATGTCAAGAATACATATGTATTCACAATTCAGAATGAATTCAATTCAAATGCAAAATTAAAAAATTTTTATTTTTATATTTTTTTTATATTTTATAGTGGATTTCCTACATATCGTGTGACATATTCTGTAGATGAAAGCCGAAATATATAGACTGTATAACATTAGAATTTCTAACACATGATGCTGATTTCATAGTGTATCCATTTTCACTAGGAGTAGCAGAATCTTTTTAGTTTAAGTAAAACTAAATCGTTCTATTTCGTGAATGCATATATTTATCAGACCCTTTTTATCCAATATCCAAATCCAATTTCGATTTATACTAGATGAAAATAACTGTCATAATAAATCTTATTATTTTTCCTGATCGGTAAAATTCACAGAAAATAAAAATTTTAATTTATTTTATGGTCAAAAATTCATTTATCTCAGTTATTCCACAAGAAGAAAAAGACGAAAATAGTGGGTCTGTTGAATTTCAAGTATTCCATTTCACCAGTAAGATACGGAGACTTACTTCACATTTAGAATTGCACAAAAGAGATTTTTTATCACAAAGGGGTCTGCGAATAATTCTGGGAAAACGTCAACGATTATTGACTTATTTGTCAAAGAAAAATAAAGTGCGTTATAAGAGATTAATGGATCAGTTAGATATTCGGGAACCAAAAACTCGTTAATTTAAATTAAATTTATTATTTGAGTTTATTATTATTTATTATTAGCCTTGTTATTTTTTTTTTTTTTTTATAGAATTTACATTTTATATATGACTATATGAATATGAATAGGATTATTTAGAATTACTAGAATTATACTAAATTCAATTTAAATTAGGATAAATTAGGATATATATATATATGAAAAATGAAAATATAATGAAAATATAATATATTTAATATTAAGAAAATAAACATGATTCGTATGTACAACTCATATTTCATGGTTATTCAAACGTAAATCAAAGGATCTTGGCCCTTTCTCATAAACAGATTTTAAAATCTATTGATTCTATAAATTTTTAAAAATCATTGATTCGTCTGGTATCTACAATAGAAAATATATGATTTCCATCATTTTATAATTAAAATTTTATCAGATCGAAAATCTTTTGTGTTCAAAACTTCAATTTATAGACCCAATGTCGCATTCAGTAAAAATTTATGATACATGTATAGGGTGTACCCAATGTGTACGAGCTTGTCCCACGGATGTATTAGAAATGATACCTTGGGACGGATGTAAAGCTAAGCAAATTGCTTCCGCGCCAAGAACCGAGGATTGTGTAGGTTGTAAGAGATGTGAATCCGCTTGCCCAACGGATTTTTTGAGTGTCCGTGTTTATTTATGGCATGAAACAACTCGCAGCATGGGTCTTTCTTATTGATATGTAACAAAAAACTCCCCTTGAATCATTTGATTCCTCTTTACCGATAAAACTCCGTACTCGAGAAAAGAAAATAAAAATATATTATTCTTCTCCCGAACACGGAGTTTTCTGGTCAAAATTTATCTTGTCTTTATCACGAGTTATTTTCCTTGGTTAACAATACTTCTGGTTTTGCCGATATTTGCGGGTTCTTCAATTGTCCTTTTCCTTCATAAAGGAAATAAGGCGTATAGGAGGGATACTATATGTATATGTATCCTGGAGCTCCCTCTAATGACCTATGTATTTTGTTCCAATTGGACGATCCATTAAACCAATTGAAGGAAGATTCTAAATGGATAAATATTTTTTTATTTTCACTGGAGACTGGGAATCGATGGACTTTCCATAGGACCCATTTTACTGACAGGATTTATCACTTGAACCAACAAACATTAGATTTCTAAAAATTAGCTAATCAATCATATCCCGCAGCATTGGAAATAATATTCCATTTTGGTTTTCTTATAGCTTATGCTGTCAAATCGCCGATGATACCCCTACATACATGATTACCAGATACCCACGGGGAAGCGCATTACAGTACATGTATGCTTCTAGCTGGAATCTTATTAAAGATGGGAACATATGGATTGATTCGGATCAATATGGAATTGTTAGCTCACGCTCATTCTAAATTCTCTCTCTGGTTGATCATAGTAGGAATAATACAAATCTTTTATGCAGCTTCAACATCTCTTGGTCAACGCAATTTTAAAAAGCATATTGCCTATTCTTACGTATCTCATATGGGTTTCATAATTATAGGAATTGGTTCTATAACTGGCATGGGACTCAATGGAGCCATTTTACAAATACTCTCTCATGGATTGATCGGTGCTGCACTTTTTTCTTAGCAGAAACGAGTTGGGATAGAATACGTTTTGTTTATCTCGACGAGATGGTGGGGAATATCTATCCCAATGGAAAAAATATTGATATTTACCATGTTTAGTAGTTTCTCGATGGCTTCTCTTGTATTACCAGGAATGAGTGGTTTTGTTGCAGAATTCTTAGTCTTTTTTGGAATAATTACTAACCAAAAATATCTTTTCATGCCAAAAATGTTAATTACTTTTGTAATAGCAATTGGAATGATATTAACTCCTATTTTTTTATTGTCTATGTTACGTCATATTTTCTATGAATACAAGCTATTCAATATACCAAACTATAAATTTTCATATTCTGGACCGCGAAAACTATTTCTTTAGATCTGTATCTTTCTACCTGTAATAGGAATTGAGATTTATCCTGATTTCGTTCTTCCGTTATCGGTTGACAAGGTACAAGTTATATTAGCTAATAATTTTTATTATTTTTATAGAAATATAGATACTAATTCTTTTTATAGCTTAGAAAATTCTAATTAATTAGAAGGAAAGTCTTATAATTCTTTGACTTTCATCTTTTCACGATTCTTCATTGTACAATGAAAAAAATGAAGAGTGAATTAGAATTGTAATGAAATACATCTAGAGTTTTTGAGAACCATTTGAATAATTCCTCCATTCAAACGGTTTTCAAAAACTCGCACAAATACTCATTGTCTATCAGACGATGTTTTTATGTGTTCTTCATGTAGTTTATTTTATTCAATTAGATATAAATGGGAATGAACCATAACTATGGAACCCGATTCCTAATAGATTGATCCCAAAATAGCATATCCAAATTAGGAGAAATCCTATAGAAGCCACAAATGCCGAATTTGTGCCTTGGTCTTGCAATTTTTTATTTGTTCTAATATGTAAATAGATTGCAAATATGGTCCAAGTAATAAATGCCCAAGTTTCCTTAGGATCCCAATTCCAATAAGAACCCCATGCTTCATTAGCCCATACTGCTCCAGAAAGAATGCCTATGGTTAAAAAGGTAAACCCTAAACTAATGACACGATAACTCCAATAATCCAAACGCTGAATTAATTGATATTTGTAAAAATTTAGAAATGAGAGAAAAGAAGTCTTTTTAAATACACTTTCTTTTTCGTTCAAATATTCTATCGTACCAACAAAGAAAAAAGACTTCCTTAAGCTTATAAAATTCTTGTTAAAAAAAAAATCGATATTTTTTCTTTATAATAATTTATTCTTTATAATAATTTAGACACCCAACATCTTAGTATCTTAGTATAATTAAATATTAACATTTTTCGTTGTCTTATTCTAATTGTGCTTTTATATTTTTAAAAGTACAATTAATAGGAAAGAAAAAACCTTCTCACAAATTAAATCGAATTCAATATCAATAATATAAAGATTCAATAACCAATAAAAATATTATACAAAATGTTCTTAATATCTTAATATATTATATATATTATAATATTATATATAATTTATTATAATTTATATAATTATAAATTTAATTATAAATAATTATAAAACAATAATAAAATAGAATAAAAAAAGATAGGTTTCTATTTCTATTATAGTTATAGTTTATAATACATAAATGGAAAAGTTTATTATGAAAACTGAACTTACGAAAATACTAACTGAATATTCTTGATATTGAACTTGAACATTTCCATATGAATGGAAATGCATTTTGCTTCATTGTTTCCTAAACTCTATTGAATATAGACAATTTAACATGAATTTATTATTATTCTTTCAGGTATGCCGCCATGGTGAAATTGGTAGACACGCTGCTCTTAGGAAGCAGTGCTAGAGCATCTCGGTTCGAGTCCGAGTGGCGGCATAAAATTATATATTATTATTTAATTATTTAATATAATTATTAAAAATAATTATATTTTCCCTTAACATTAGATTGTATTTATGTAAGATTATAAAATTTATAGATATTTTATATATTTCCATTTGTATTTATGTTTTATAGATTTAGGATTTATTAATTTATTATAGTTCAATTATGGATCTCTTTATATTTTATATTTATTTTTTATTGTATTGAATATTAAAGAATATTGATATTGAATTTTAATTCGTTTTTTATTTATTTATTTTTCAAAGTTATGCTCTTATATTATTTATATTGATGGAATCACTATAGGTAATGACTAATAAAGAGTAATCCATTTTGAACAATATATGTCTTTCACATACAACGATAAAAATGAGTCACCTATCTTTGAATGGCAGTTCCAAAAAAACGTACTTCTATGTCAAAAAAGCATATTCGTAGAAATCCTTGGAAAAAAAAAGGCTCTTTAGCGGCAGTAAAAGCTTTTTCTTTAGCTAAATCTGTTTCTACCGGACAGTCAAAAAGTTTTTTATTGGGACAAAAAAACGTTTTTAAAAATCTTAATTGATATGTCTCAAAGAACTTAAAATAATAATAATTGACATTTACTAATGTATTATTAATGTATATTGTATTTTTTTTTTAATATTTATTTTAATCTCCAATTTAAATTATTTATTATTTAATTTAATAGGGACCCTTTTTTATGTTTATGATATTTGTGACCTTAGAACATATATTAACTCATATTTCCTTTTCAATCATCTCAATTGTGATTATGATTCATTTGATGAACTTATTAGTCTATGAAATAGAAGGATTGCGTAATTCGTCAGAAAAGGGTATGATAGCTACTTTTTTATCTATAACAGGGTTTTTAGTTATTCGTTGGATTTCTTCAGGACATTTTCCCTTAAGTAATTTATATGAATCATTAATCTTCCTTTCGTGGAATTTCTCTATTATTCATATGATTCCATATCTTGGGAATCATAAAAATTATTTAAGAACAATAACTGCACCAAGTGCCATTTTTACCCAAGGTTTTGCCACGTCAGGTCTTTCAATTGAAATGCATCAATCCGCAATATTAGTACCTGCTCTACAATCTCACTGGTTAATGATGCATGTCAGTATGATGCTATTGAGCTATGCAGTTCTTTTATGCGGATCATTATTATCAGTTGCTCTTATAGTGATTACATTTCAAAAAAATATCGATTTTTTTTTTAACAAGAATTTTATAAGCTTAAGGAAGTCTTTTTTCTTTGTTGGTACGATAGAATATTTGAACGAAAAAGAAAGTGTATTTAAAAAGACTTCTTTTCTCTCATTTCTAAATTTTTACAAATATCAATTAATTCAGCGTTTGGATTATTGGAGTTATCGTGTCATTAGTTTAGGGTTTACCTTTTTAACCATAGGCATTCTTTCTGGAGCAGTATGGGCTAATGAAGCATGGGGTTCTTATTGGAATTGGGATCCTAAGGAAACTTGGGCATTTATTACTTGGACCATATTTGCAATCTATTTACATATTAGAACAAATAAAAAATTGCAAGACCAAGGCACAAATTCGGCATTTGTGGCTTCTATAGGATTTCTCCTAATTTGGATATGCTATTTTGGGATCAATCTATTAGGAATCGGGTTCCATAGTTATGGTTCATTCCCATTTATATCTAATTGAATAAAATAAACTACATGAAGAACACATAAAAACATCGTCTGATAGACAATGAGTATTTGTGCGAGTTTTTGAAAACCGTTTGAATGGAGGAATTATTCAAATGGTTCTCAAAAACTCTAGATGTATTTCATTACAATTCTAATTCACTCTTCATTTTTTTCATTGTACAATGAAGAATCGTGAAAAGATGAAAGTCAAAGAATTATAAGACTTTCCTTCTAATTAATTAGAATTTTCTAAGCTATAAAAAGAATTAGTATCTATATTTCTATAAAAATAATAAAAATTATTAGCTAATATAACTTGTACCTTGTCAACCGATAACGGAAGAACGAAATCAGGATAAATCTCAATTCCTATTACAGGTAGAAAGATACAGATCTAAAGAAATAGTTTTCGCGGTCCAGAATATGAAAATTTATAGTTTGGTATATTGAATAGCTTGTATTCATAGAAAATATGACGTAACATAGACAATAAAAAAATAGGAGTTAATATCATTCCAATTGCTATTACAAAAGTAATTAACATTTTTGGCATGAAAAGATATTTTTGGTTAGTAATTATTCCAAAAAAGACTAAGAATTCTGCAACAAAACCACTCATTCCTGGTAATACAAGAGAAGCCATCGAGAAACTACTAAACATGGTAAATATCAATATTTTTTCCATTGGGATAGATATTCCCCACCATCTCGTCGAGATAAACAAAACGTATTCTATCCCAACTCGTTTCTGCTAAGAAAAAAGTGCAGCACCGATCAATCCATGAGAGAGTATTTGTAAAATGGCTCCATTGAGTCCCATGCCAGTTATAGAACCAATTCCTATAATTATGAAACCCATATGAGATACGTAAGAATAGGCAATATGCTTTTTAAAATTGCGTTGACCAAGAGATGTTGAAGCTGCATAAAAGATTTGTATTATTCCTACTATGATCAACCAGAGAGAGAATTTAGAATGAGCGTGAGCTAACAATTCCATATTGATCCGAATCAATCCATATGTTCCCATCTTTAATAAGATTCCAGCTAGAAGCATACATGTACTGTAATGCGCTTCCCCGTGGGTATCTGGTAATCATGTATGTAGGGGTATCATCGGCGATTTGACAGCATAAGCTATAAGAAAACCAAAATGGAATATTATTTCCAATGCTGCGGGATATGATTGATTAGCTAATTTTTAGAAATCTAATGTTTGTTGGTTCAAGTGATAAATCCTGTCAGTAAAATGGGTCCTATGGAAAGTCCATCGATTCCCAGTCTCCAGTGAAAATAAAAAAATATTTATCCATTTAGAATCTTCCTTCAATTGGTTTAATGGATCGTCCAATTGGAACAAAATACATAGGTCATTAGAGGGAGCTCCAGGATACATATACATATAGTATCCCTCCTATACGCCTTATTTCCTTTATGAAGGAAAAGGACAATTGAAGAACCCGCAAATATCGGCAAAACCAGAAGTATTGTTAACCAAGGAAAATAACTCGTGATAAAGACAAGATAAATTTTGACCAGAAAACTCCGTGTTCGGGAGAAGAATAATATATTTTTATTTTCTTTTCTCGAGTACGGAGTTTTATCGGTAAAGAGGAATCAAATGATTCAAGGGGAGTTTTTTGTTACATATCAATAAGAAAGACCCATGCTGCGAGTTGTTTCATGCCATAAATAAACACGGACACTCAAAAAATCCGTTGGGCAAGCGGATTCACATCTCTTACAACCTACACAATCCTCGGTTCTTGGCGCGGAAGCAATTTGCTTAGCTTTACATCCGTCCCAAGGTATCATTTCTAATACATCCGTGGGACAAGCTCGTACACATTGGGTACACCCTATACATGTATCATAAATTTTTACTGAATGCGACATTGGGTCTATAAATTGAAGTTTTGAACACAAAAGATTTTCGATCTGATAAAATTTTAATTATAAAATGATGGAAATCATATATTTTCTATTGTAGATACCAGACGAATCAATGATTTTTAAAAATTTATAGAATCAATAGATTTTAAAATCTGTTTATGAGAAAGGGCCAAGATCCTTTGATTTACGTTTGAATAACCATGAAATATGAGTTGTACATACGAATCATGTTTATTTTCTTAATATTAAATATATTATATTTTCATTATATTTTCATTTTTCATATATATATATATCCTAATTTATCCTAATTTAAATTGAATTTAGTATAATTCTAGTAATTCTAAATAATCCTATTCATATTCATATAGTCATATATAAAATGTAAATTCTATAAAAAAAAAAAAAAAATAACAAGGCTAATAATAAATAATAATAAACTCAAATAATAAATTTAATTTAAATTAACGAGTTTTTGGTTCCCGAATATCTAACTGATCCATTAATCTCTTATAACGCACTTTATTTTTCTTTGACAAATAAGTCAATAATCGTTGACGTTTTCCCAGAATTATTCGCAGACCCCTTTGTGATAAAAAATCTCTTTTGTGCAATTCTAAATGTGAAGTAAGTCTCCGTATCTTACTGGTGAAATGGAATACTTGAAATTCAACAGACCCACTATTTTCGTCTTTTTCTTCTTGTGGAATAACTGAGATAAATGAATTTTTGACCATAAAATAAATTAAAATTTTTATTTTCTGTGAATTTTACCGATCAGGAAAAATAATAAGATTTATTATGACAGTTATTTTCATCTAGTATAAATCGAAATTGGATTTGGATATTGGATAAAAAGGGTCTGATAAATATATGCATTCACGAAATAGAACGATTTAGTTTTACTTAAACTAAAAAGATTCTGCTACTCCTAGTGAAAATGGATACACTATGAAATCAGCATCATGTGTTAGAAATTCTAATGTTATACAGTCTATATATTTCGGCTTTCATCTACAGAATATGTCACACGATATGTAGGAAATCCACTATAAAATATAAAAAAAATATAAAAATAAAAATTTTTTAATTTTGCATTTGAATTGAATTCATTCTGAATTGTGAATACATATGTATTCTTGACATACTGAAACGACTGCTGTTATTGGTATCAAACCAATAACGATTCATACAAGCTAAATCTTCTAATCGATAATTGGGCCAAAGAAACAATTTGAATTTAATTAAATTTTTTGCATCGGTGTTAATATGCTTGTTCTGATTCAAAAATTGTCCACAGTTTTTTATTTTCTTTTCATTGCAAAATCTTGGATTTCTATCCAAAACATTCCAATTCCGTGAATTGAAACAAATTAGAATTCTAAATTCTCTCCGATGCCTAGGAGATAGAATATTTTCAGGAATAAGGAAATCATAATGATTTTTGTCTTCACTAAAAAATAAGTGGCTGTATCGTGGAATGGATTTTTCAAACCCCTCTTTCTCAATATGTCTTTTTTTTGCGTATTTTCTATTTGTTTGGTGCTTCTTCTTCTCAACCAATGAAATATCCATAGTTTGATATACAATAGATTTTCCGTCCCTTCTTATAGATAGACGAATTGGTTCAATAATAAATATTCCCTTTCTTATCAATTCTGTAAGAACTAGCTCCTTTTGAATTAGCATTTCGTCTAGATTTATTTCACCTCTTTGAATCGAGGATATGGTAATTTCCTTTGGGTTTATCAGTCTAAGTAGGAGACAATATACCCTAATATTGTTCATTATTCTTTGATTCAAGGGATCAGCCCATCTTAATTGAAAAAGGAAATATTTTTTCAAATAGTAATCTAGTTCCGTTTGTTTTTTTCTCTTATATTTATTTATTTTTTTTTTTCTACCCTTTTTAATTTCTATGTCTAATCTTGCGTAATCTTCTTCAACAGCTTTTTTATTCTCTTGTTTTCGTAGATTCGATATAAGATTTCCTTGATCCTGTTGTTCTTGTTCTTCCTGCTTGTAATTTACTAATTCAAGATCTTTTTTATTAGACGATTCATGAGGATTTTTCTTTGTATTTATATTTATTTTTTCATTTTTATTAAAATGAAAAAAGAGTGATTTGATTGGAATGATCCAAGGTTGAATCTTATATATGTTAAAAAGTTGCACAAATTCTGGGAAGAACCAAGATTCGAGATTGGATATAGTATTATGATTTGATGCAGTATCAGAGAACCCCTCTTGATGCATTCCCATGCAATCAAAAAAGTTTCTTTTTTGATTGCATGGTTTGATGTCTTGACGAACCGTAGTAGAAAAAAGATCTTTTTTTTTCATTTTTTTTAAATTTTTAATTTCAGTCTTAGTATTTTTATGAATCGTCATGCCAATATGTGCATTGGTCCAGATCTCAATATTCTTTCTAAAACAAAAATGAGGAATTCTACAATCAAAATATTTTCTATCCAAATTTCTATTCCTATCAATAATATATCCTTTTTCTAGATAATTATTACTAGGTATACTTACTAATACATAAAATGATTCGGGTTTCGATGTATTGAAATGATATGGAATTTCTCGATCCCCGTTTATTTCAAATTCTAATGTTGATCCAGAAATATATGAATTAGGAGGACTTATGTATTTATATGATAAAAGATCATATCTGTGATTTTTTTTCCATTTTTCTTTTTGACTCATAAAAGAATCCGCTGCATAGTTATTTTTTTTCATGGAATGAATGAATTGGTATTTTTTATATAAATCCAATTGGATTGATTCCTTGTTTTGGTTTTGAATCATACAGCGTTGATTGATTCTATTTCGCCATTCTTTAGTTACTAATCGAGACCATTTTTTTTGAGATGCATCGTATTGATAATGACCTTTTAACCAGTTTTTCCATTCGTTCATTACATACGAATGAATTTTATTATGTCTTGATTTGGAATCAAATATTCCGTGTATCATTATCATACAAGAGTCTTTTAATTTTTCCTTAAAAAAAGGAGAGTTTCCTTTATATTGAAATACAGGTCTCAAGCGATCCTTATTAAGTAATTGGGTTTGTGATAATTTGTAAAATACATATGCTTGAGATATGGAAGATAAGTTCCAATAAGTATCGGAATTTGGATTCCTATTCTCAGTACTATAAGTATTTGAAAACAACTTTTTTCTAGTCAAACCAAAATGAAACTTCATTGTATTTTTATTTGTTTCATCAATTCCTTCTTGTTCTTTATTTCTTTTATTGTTGTAAATGGATTTATTAAAGATATTTTTTTTTGATTTAAAGAAAAGTTGTGCATTGATCTTAGGAATGCTAATGGTACATAGTAAAATATCTATGTATATTTTTTCAATGAATGATTTTATAAAGTAGTGCGATTTACGCATTAATCGGATATTTTTCCTTTTGAAGATTTTCAAAGATTCCGGCCTTTTATTATCATAAATTAGAACTATATCTTTTTTTTTTTCTTTTTCGTTTCGTTCTATTTGATTCCTGATTTTTATTGTCTTATCAGAAAGATCTTTCATTCTTCTTTCTATTAGTGAATAATTTAACCAATTTTTTGGTCGAATTCGAACAGATGATTCGCGAAGAATCTTTTTATTTTTTTGTAAATCTTTTTCGTTTTCCTTCATTTCATATACTTTTTCTTTCCTCAACTCAAATAAAAAAATTGGATTTATTTTTTCCAATTTTTGCATTATGAGTTTGATAACTATAAATATTTTAGTGACCCATTTTGTTTTTTCTTTTCTAACTTTTATAAATATAAAGGATTTTATTCTTTCCTTCAAAAAGTTTATAACTTGTAAAATCTTATTTTTTACCCTTCTATTTCTTTTTTTGAGTTCTTTATAAATAGGTTCAAAAAAAGAAGGTCGTTTTCGGGGAGAACCAAAGGGAAGTTCTGCTTCCATTCCCCAGACTGTTAAAAAACAAAATTTTTTGTTTTTATATTTTGAATCTCCTCGATCTCTATGATGAGATCGTACCTTAGCTTTTCGCCAAGGTTTTAGACAGAAAGGATATAGAATCTTTATCTGAATGCCGTCTGTTAACCAATCTTGGGGAAATTCTGTTTCTGATAATTGAACACCATTATAGGTGCATTTAATATGTATTTCTCTATTCCATTCCTTCAAATCCTCGTACCACTCGGGGAATTGAAATAATAACGTACGTAAAATATTTTTAGCTATTATAAATGAAGGCAATATAATGTATTTTCTAAAAAAAGATTGGATTACTAACATTAAACCTCTTATTGCTTGAATAAATACAAAGGTATCCCAAGCTTCTGATATTTCTATACGTTCTTTTTTATCCTTTTCTTCTTTTGTCTCTTCATTTTCAAAATGGGAATCTAAAATTTTAAATTCAGATTCTCGTTCTCTACCCATCCAATTCCTCAAAATAAGATTCTTCATTTCATTAATATGAAAAGAATAAAAAAAAGATGTTTTGTCTATACGGTCCAAAAAAAGTGGGGAATGCGCATTTACTTGAAAGAGGTCCCAAATAACTGTTTTACGTCTTTGAGCGCGCATGGATCCTTTGATTAGATTGCGACGAAAACACGATTGTTGGGAGTAACGTATCAGAGCTACCTCTTCCTCTTCCTCTTCCTCTTTCTCTTCCTCTTTCTCTTCCTCTTTCTCTTCCTCTTTCTCTTCCTCTTCCTCTTTCTCTTCCTCTTTCTCTTCCTCTTTCTCTTCCTCTTTCTCTTCCTCTTCCTCTTCCTCTTCCGTTTTATTATCATTTTTCTCATTGTTACTAGCATTCTTAGTACTAGAAATAGAATTGGTATTTTGATCATTATCGTTATAAATTACAACACGTTTGGCTCTTCTTGAATGAATCTCATGCTCTTCTTCTTCTAATTCTTCTTCATTTTCTTTTTCCTCTTCTTCCAACAAATCCTCGGTTAATTTGTATGACCATCTAGACACCTTTTTACTGACTTCTTTTATTTTAATTCCAATATCTTTCTTTTTCTTTGTTTTTTGATCTTTTGTAATTACATCGAATACAAATTGCAAAGATTTTGCTTGACTTTCTGAATCAATTATTTTTGCTTCTGTCAATAAAGGACATTTTTCAAAATTTAAAATGTGTCCGCACTCAGAAGATAATTCATCAATTGAGATGAAGGACTTTTCCGTTTTTTTTAAAAATGATTGACGGTAAATTCCTAAGGAATCATTAAGAAGTAGATCATGAATCTTATTTATCCAAAAAA